TTCATCTCTCTAGTAATCGGATGAGCTGGGTTGTAGACATGAAAAAGTAAGAACTTAGCGGGTCCTTACCCTCCTTTGTCTGATTAGAGCGGAAAGGGCCCGCGGAGTTCTTACTCTTATAATGAGACTTTGATCTATTCCATAACCTACAAATTGGTTAGTTATCCAGTCAGCATAATCAAAATATTATATTTGTTTTGTAGAAATGACAAAAAGGATCCTTTGCTCTGATGTTTCAAACCACTCTATTCTTTTGTTTCTTAATGATATTTGTGAACAATTGAATCTAGTGGTTGATTCATAGTCCCTGCCCTTCCCCCAAAATATTAACTGGAAGCAAGAAGAAAGAACGAATCAATCAATTTTATCTATAATCCAATATAATAATTATATTGATTTCTAGGGATGAGACATCCTGCAAATCATTTCTAGACTAAACTAATAGAACCTTAATCAAAACTACTCTAAAAATAAAATAAAAACTCTGATCATATATCTGATCATATAATAAATAAAGATTTGGATATTCGTAAAAATAAAATCTGCCTTTCAACCAGAACAGTCTTTTTGTTTGAATAATTTCTCTAAGTTAGAAGTTTAACTTATATTGAATAAGTGAAGATTATTGAATAAGTGAAGATATTGAATAAGTGAATAAATTCTATTTGCTCAATAACTTATTCACCCATAATCCTTTTTTTCCTTTGTTTGTCCACCACTTCTTATGAATCTAAACAAAGGAGTTCCGATAGACCCGGAAAAGAAGGAAAGGAATAGTAATCTTTGATGAACAGGAAAAAAATAATTATTATTTTGATACAAGACGACACAAGAAAAAGGAATTTTCACCCGTTTTCTTGTGTCGTCTTGCGTCGAATAGAAGATTAGGAAGACTAGTAATCCTTCCTAAAAGTATTTGTTCCTTTCATTTTTATCATCCTTGCCTTGTATTCTCTTCTTTTGTATTTGTTTGTATGCCTATTGTTTATTACTAAAATGGAATACAAGTAATGAATTCCAGGCGTCCTGCAAAACAAAAAGAGTATAAACAAAGCAAGCAAAAGGATTTACAGAATTTTTTGATCATACATAATTGTATCGATGGACAAAAAATCGGCACTTTTTACCAAATGTTAAGGAATCTCTGGACCTAAAAATTCATTTCGTACAATTGAACTTTTTCAAACTGTTTCTTTTTAAGAACCAAAAAAACTTGTGCCAAAATAACAGATGCGAAGAAGAACAAAAGGCCTTGGACGCGTAATGGATCTTGAAGCACTATTTCTGCATCTCCCTGACCAAACCCTCCTACATTGGGATTGCTTGTTAATGGTTGATCAAGCTTAATGGATTCACCCTCTGAAACAAGAAGTTCTGGTCCTGGAGGTATAATATCAACCACTTGACGTCCATCCGATGCATCAACTATGGTTATTTCATATCCTCCCTTTTCTTTACGTACTATTTTGCTTACTATACCTGCTGATGTAGCATTATAGACTGTATTGTTACTCTTGCTACCATCAGGATAAATCTGACCCCTTCCTCTGTTCCCACCCACATATATGGGATATTTTAAGAAGTGAACGTCTTTCTTTGTAGCAGGGTCGGGGGAAAGAATGGGAAAGACGATTTCACTATATTTCTGACCCGGAACAGGACCTATCACAAGAATATTTTTTTTATTGGGACGATAACTCTGAAAAGACAGATTTCCTATCTTTTCTTTCAACTCAGGAGAAATACGATCGGGGGGGGCTAATTCGAATCCCTCGGGTAAAATAAGAACAGCACCCACATTCAAACCCCCTTTTTTACCATTAGCAAGAACTTGTTTCAGTTGCATATCATAAGGAATTTGAACAACTGCTTCAAATACAGTATCAGGAAGCACAGCTTGCGGAACTTCAATATCCACGGGCTTATTAGCTAAATGGCAATTAGCACATACAATTCGTCCAGTTGCTTCTCGTGGGTTTTCATAACCCTGCTGCGCAAAAATGGGATATGCATTTGAAATGGATGCTCGAGTTATTACATATATCATGATCGATACAGAAATGGATCGAGTCATCTGTTCCTTTACCCAAGAAAAAGTATTTCTATTTTGCATGTCCAATCATGGATCTCGGAATTTCTACAATAAATTAGATAGGGAACTAGTAAAGTTCCCTATGCACGAGTCTGTCATTGTACTGGAATAGTTGTACTGTAATATAGGACGAATACCTTGAACTGGTAGAAATAAAATATAAAGAATTAAGTAAGATTCAAAATGGTTTCTTTATAAAGGAAGAAAGATTCTGATTTATTTGATTGATATCAGGAGATCAAATGAGTTCTTCATTCATTCATTGAATGATAAATGACTACAAGCGAAGGAGATACACGATTTAAATAATGGAAAATCCAATATTTCACAATTGTATCTAGAATAACTGGAAAGGTGGAAACAAGACCAGATATAATTTGATCGTTATGAGCCAATCCAAAATCGTTGTAGAACGAACCAATTATTAGTTCCCAACCATGAGTCGAGTGAAATCCAATCCATAAATCAGTAACTAAAAGAATCGAAAAAGCTTTTATTGTGTCACTTAAGTTATAGAGGAATTCCTGAACCCAAGAATTAAGAATGACAAGTTCCTCATTACCCAAAATAAAATAACCACTTAGAATAGCGAAAGAGATTATATTTGTCGAGAAATGCAAAATGATATGGAGATGATATTCATTGTGTGTTTTGACCAATTGTATCGTTTCCTTGTGTATTCCTATACGAAGTTTTTGTATATGTGTCTCCGGGTACTCCTTTATCATTTCGTCCAACAGAAAGAGTTCTTCTAATTCTATGAATCTTTCTAGAACGTTTTTCTCTTGAATGATATTCAAGAGAGTTTTGGATTGCCCGGTATTCCACCAATTTGTAACCCAAAGTTCCAGACATTTATTAAATGGGAGAGAGACCCACCAGGGCAAAAATACTATAGATACAAGATATGGGAAAGAAGGCAATGCTTTCTTTTTTTTCATTTTTTATCTGTGAATTGAATCGTTAATGAACCTGCTTCATTCGTTGACTCTATATGATATTTCTCTGAAGCACGAGTTCTATAACAAGGTATTGAACCTATGGGTCTATTCATTCCAATTTTTGTGTCAAAATTGAATTTAGTTCTTGGATCTAGAAGGAATATAGAAATGGGATAAGGGTTCGCCCTTTTCGGATAAAAATGCAAAATCAATATTATTCCTAGATATCTCAATTGGGCAAATTCGAATGGGCAAATTCGAAGCAATTTCATCTTCATTTGTTCCTTTCTATGAATACTCGAAAACCCACTTAAAATAACGAATCGGATTTAGAAACGAAAACCCCCCTCAGTTAATTATTTCGAAATGTTTCACCGCCTAGCCACAACCAAGGAAAAAAGGTATCATCAAAATTTTGGGCCTAAAAAGATGAGATGAATTCCGTATTACGAAATAAATCTTGGATATATTTGATGAATCCTTACTTATTATATTAGCCTTAGATTAGTCTTTTTTCTAGTAGAAATTTTCTAGTAGAAAAGAATTGAGTTGGGATCCATACGCATACGAAATACTTTTGGTATACAAATGGTATACAAAAATTTCTTCTTTTCTTAATTTTCTTCTTTATTATAGTATAGTTTATTATAGTTATTCCATATACGCCCTCCTGCTTTTTTGGTTTATTCTATGGGAGTCGCCACGACAAAGGAAGGAGGAAATAGAATAATCTAACATGTTTTGTTCAAATGAACATTCCAAAAAGACTTCAATTGTATTAAAAAAGGAATTAGCAAGTTCCTTCCCCCATGCCGATAAAACATTTATTCTTTATTGTGTTCAATTCATTTCAAAATACTTCAATTGGTACGCCCAAGAAATAGGCCAATTCGGCAGCTTTTTGTTCAATTTCTCGTGGAGTAAAATTCTCATCAGTACGAGTCAAGGGAATGGCCCCTTGACCTCTGATTTCCATATAAAGGACACGACGAGGATAAAGACCCTCTTTAACCTCAATTCTGATTGATTGGATATCTCTCATAAGGAAGCGAAGGAAGATGCGACGATTTATTCCAGGAAATCCCCAACGAAAAATGCACACAATTCCTTCTTTTCTATCGAATTGGTCATAACCACTACCTACATTCCACAAAATTGTGCACCACAAATAGGAGCTAACGAACAGACCTGCGATCCCATAAAAAGACATCACGATTCCTTGTGGAAAAAAAAGAATTTGCTGAGATGGAAATATGGATATCAGATTCCTACCAAGATAACTGGAAGTTCCAACCGCTAAGAATCCTAGTGAACCTAAAAAAAGGATACAGGCCCAGCAAAAATTACTTGTTTTTCGAGACCCCCTTATAAGTTCTATCCATATATGTTCTGATCGCCAATTCATACTATACTAGATCCAGTTGCATTCGATTGGAATTGAGAGAATAACCCAAATTTGACTTTACCTTTCTTGATCCCGAAGTAACTTTCATCAACTAGCACTATTCTGATGTGGAGTAATTGGTTAGATACATTGACCTTCTATTAAAAATATTTACTGATCCATTTTTAACCAGCTATATATATATACATGCATTTATGCAGATAGCATGTATCCGCATACATAACAGTTCTTTCATTTGTGTGTGGAAAGAGCCACATATCGTACCATATTGCACTAAAAAAATATCTGTATTATGATACAGTGTTGAAATAAATTGATAGGATTTGGTCCCATTGGATCTAGACAATCTTATTTTTTTGGACATGAAGAGATAAAGAAGCCATTGCAATTGCCGGAAATACTAGGCCCACTAAAGGCACAAAAATAGAGGGTAAGTTGAGATCTGTCATAGAATGGGTGCCTCGATTTAATATTTGTATCTATATATTTGTATCTATTAGAAAGATATCTTATGATATGATAAGTATATCTATTATAAGTAATATTAGGTAATATTGACTATTGTATTTTATATAATATTATACTACTAAGTATATATAAACAATTAAGTATATATAAATATATAATTTCTAAATAATATATTTATATTAAAATAGAAATTTGAAATATAAAAATAATATTAAAATATTAAATTTAAAGAAAAAAAAGGATAGATAATAAGTGCAAAAATGTAGAACTAAATTAAGTGTACCTATTCATCTTTCTACACGAATATAAATAGGGTAATCTTCTTTTACAAATTTTATTATTCTTCTTCTCCCATCCTTATGTTCTTTCTATCTTTCTTTCTAATCTAATAAGGAGTTTTTTATTTTAAAGGAGTTTTCTTATGAAAATGAAGTTCATTATGAATTCGCGACTCTAAATAATAGGATCCAACAAACAGGGATTCATAGTAAAAATGCGATAGATGTAGAAATTATTTTATTTCATTTCCATATTTGATATTTCTTTTTTTTTTCATTATTGTCTATCTTAATTAATGCGTAAGATAGCCAGATAAAATTCTTTTTTTTTTCCCAAAATTCGAATTCCTCGGAAAGAGAAATTCACTTTTTTATTTTATCCTGTTGATAGAGGTTCATAATACCTAATCATGAATAGGGGTAAGATAAAAAATGGATCTGGATCCGGAAGAAAAAAAATTATCCGAAACTTCTGACTCTTACTAGAAAGTGTAACTTATATCACCAAAGAACATTTTTCTTAGTTTTTTTTATTATGATGAACTAAATACTTGTTCGCTACAAACAAAATAACTGAATCTAGTGCTATACTTTAATTTTTTGAATTTTGATTCAAGGGAAAGAAACCATGGAGCTGAAATAACTCACTTAGAACACCTTTTAAAGGATTACGTGGTACGATTGGGTCAAATAAGCCTTTATGGAATAAATAGTCAGCCGCTTGTGAACCATCGGGTACTGTCCTATTCAATGTTTGTTCAATTACTCTTTTACCCGCAAATGCAATGTACGCATTAGGTTCAGCAATAATGATATCTCCCAACATACCAAAACTGGCTGTTACTCCACCGGTTGTAGGAGATGTAAGGACTGGTACATAGAATAACTTTTTAGTGGATTGGTAATTATATGAAGCAGAAGATATTTTAGCCATTTGCATCAAGCTCAAACTTCCTTCTTGCATGCGTGCTCCTCCAGAAGCACACACAATAATGACAGGTAGAGATCGATTAGTAGCATACTCAATCAAACGAGTGATTTTCTCACCTACTACAGATCCCATACTACCTCCCATGAACTTAAAATCCATAACCCCAATTGCTGCGGGAATACCGTTTAGTTGACCTATGCCTGTTTGAACAGCTTCAGTTAAACCTGTCTTTCTTTGATAAGAATTGATACGATCTTTATAAGGTTCCTCTTCTGAATGAAATTGAATGGGGTCCATAGAAACCATATCTTCATCCATAGGATCCCAAGTGCCCGAATCAATCGAAAGTTCGATTCTATCTGAACTACTCATTTTCAAATAATATCCACACTGTTCACAAACATTCATTTTTGACCTAAGAAGTTTTTTATAATTTAATACATAACAATTTTCGCATTGAACCCATAAATGTCTGTATTTTTTATTTATATCGAAATCATTAGATCTTCCTCTTATATTGAAATCACTGCCATTATTACGAGTTCTTATACTAAAACTTCCACTTTCACTACCACTTACATTTTCAGTACAAATGAAATTATAAATGTAACTGTCACTGTAATTGTCAGTACCACCTGAAATGGAACTATTAATACTGACTTCAAAACGAAGATAACTATTAATGCAACTATTAATGTGATTAGTCCAACTAGATTGAGTATCATACATGTAATGATAATAGTAGTGATTGTTTCTCTTAGACCCCCTATTCAAAAAACTAGAAAAAAAACCTTCTAATTCACTCAGAAAAGAACTATCATTGTCAATCTCAAAACTATGATTTTCAATATCAAAATATACGGAATAACTGTCACCATTACTATCCCTAACTAAAAAAGTGTCATCAGAGATCAAACTCCAAATATCCCTGATACCAAATAAATAATCAACATTACTGAAACTATAACTAACACTATCACTCCAATTTTTCTCCATATCATTTAGAAGGGGTTCATCATTTCCACTGGTATGGCCAATAGCATCAAGACTTCCCATTGATTTACTTAAACCATACCTATGTTCTAACTTTAACTTCTCGTTAGACAACATCGAATTGAACCACCATTTTTCCATAGAATCTTCCTGCCCCCTATTTGATGAAAATACAATAGATGAATAGTCATTCGATGAATAATTATTTTACTATTTTATTTCCTATCAGAATTAAGCATATGAGGATTAGGATTGTTAACTAATAATAAGTGAGTATTGAAAGAAATGATTCTCTTTTTTTTTTTTGAATCCGAGATAGCACTTCAATATCTATCTATATAGAAAGATTTTTTTTTTCAATTAAAATAAAAATTCTCATCGAAAATAGTTTA